ATCTATATTTGTAATGCAAATATTGTTGCATTAGACATGGTTGCATCAGAGCCTACTCAAACTCAATAAAGGTTTTATTTTGGAAAGTTATCTACTATCTATTCTATCATGCAATAACTTTTTTCTTCTCATTCAATATATTATGTCAATTGATGAGCATACTAATTAATACTTAATACTAAATTAAATAAATAATAATACTAAATAAATAATAACTAATAACGAGTTAAAATAAAAGTCAAAAAAAGGGTGTTATGTTATAAGGCTCTTGTTCCAAACAAAATATCAAAAAAATGGAATAAATACAATTGAAAAAGAAAAGATCCAAATTACTAATATATATTAGTCATTTTAGTAATGACCCTATTTATAATATTTTTATTGAAAATATAAATGATTGAAAATAGGATTTCATTTAATTTAAAGAGAGTTTTTGAATTTAGAAATGAAGTTCCATGTTATTTTGATATTCCTTTATTCAAGATACTTTATTCAAGAGTTGCTCGAAAAATCGGTTGAGTCAGAATCGTAGGATGAATAGATGTCAAAGAGGATAATTTTTTTTGATTTCTGTCACTATTGTTTGTGCTGTCTATAATGAAATGAAAAATGAATGATAAATGAAATCAAAAGCTTTCAATTCAATTGGGACTCATTTTGTCAATTGGTCTTTTTATTATCTTATATTTTTCAAGATAAGAAACTTAGGTAAGTGTTTCATAAATAAACATATGTATAAATAGAACGTATCCCATTTAGTTCCTTCATGCCTACTATAACTAGTTATTTCGGTTTTCTACTGGCGGCTTTAACTATAACCTCAGCTCTATTTATTGGTCTGAGCAAGATACGTCTTATTTGAAATTGATTGAATGAACAATTCAATTCATAAAAATGTTTTTGTGAGATATCCAGGTAGTTCATAGTTCCTTCCCATGTAAATTGTAATTCTTGATTATTGAGATTCGTGGGCGATTTGGATTACTATTTAGAGATAGATATTACCCCCCCCTTTTTTTTTACCTACCTTTAAAAAATTAAAAAATGATTGAAGTTTTACTATTTGGAATCGTGTTAGGCCTAATTCCTATTACTTTGGCTGGATTATTCGTAACTGCGTATTTGCAATACAGACGCGGCGATCAGTTGGACCTTTGATTAAGTAAGAGCTCATCTCTTTTTAAATAACATCTCTTTTTTTTATTGACCTCCTGCGGATTAAAGAAAGGAGGAGGTCAAATTAGGGTTGCTGCTCTAGTTAGTAAAGTTATTTACTTGTAATTCGACCCAAGAAGAACAGAAGCACGCTCTGTAGGATTTGAACCTACGACATCGGGTTTTGGAGACCCGCGTTCTACCGAACTGAACTAAGAGCGCTTTCTTTCTTATCCCAATATAAAGAGCTGTATGTAAATAAAAGAATTTTATTTGTAACCCCCACTTTGGATACATATAGTATCATAAAGCATTATGTTATGTATGTCTAATTTTTATTGATCTCAATGGATCCTTCATTACTGCACATGGGAGAAGTAATAGATAGGGATGACAGGATTTGAACCCGTGACATTTTGTACCCAAAACAAACGCGCTACCAAGCTGCGCTACATCCCTTTCAATTGGCCTATAGTGTCATTGTAGAGAATCCCCATCTTGTTTTCCACATCGTGATTTCTCCCATTGATATACAATTGCTCTTGTCATTTCTTTTTCGTCTTATATAACAATATAACATATAATAAAAGAAAAAAGAATCAAATCGATCAAATAGATATAATATAATTAACAATATAATAAAAAATATAAATATAAAAATCGGTAATGTTCAGAAAATAAAGTGAGTGGACACTTTTTTCTGTTGTAAAGAAAGTCAAATATCATCAACAACGACATGTGTATCTGATCATATATGTATTACAATAAAAAAGGAGGATTTTCAATGCGAGATTTTAAAACATATCTCTCCGTGGCACCTGTGTTAAGCACTCTATGGTTCGGGTCTTTAGCAGGCCTATTGATAGAGATTAATCGTTTATTCCCAGATGCGTTAACATTCCCCTTTTTTTCATTCTAGTTCTAGTTGGGGATGAAGAAGATTATAGATAGAATAAATTATCTGTGACTAACCCTTTTTGTTTTGTTCTTTCTTTCAGTTTTTTAGGATAAAAAAAAAGAAGGAAAGAGAAAGAATCAAAAAAGATTCATCCGCAACGAAACTCAGGTTCACGCTGAATTAATAGAGGGAGAACAAAAATGTAAAGTAAATAATAAAGGTCGCGGACAACAAACGCATACAGGATACTTAAATGAAATACTATAACTAAAACTAATGGATAGTTAGAAATCATCGTATTACTTATATTCTCTATTGATTTGATTGCAATGAAATATTTAATAATTGGGTTTCGAGTCAGCAACTTCTTTTTTTCTTCTTCGTTTCGAAAATAGAAGAGTTGGGTGAATAAAAAAAAAGGGGGGTTTATGGCCAAGGGTAAAAATGTCAGAGTAAAGGTTATTTTGGAATGTAACAGTTGTGTCCGAAACGATATTAATAAGGAATCGCGGGGCATTTCCAGATATATTACTCAAAAGAATCGACACAATACGCCTAGTCGATTGGAATTGAGAAAATTTTGTCCCTATTGTTACAAGCATACGATTCATGGGGAGATAAAGAAATAGAGAAAATGTAACGCGTTTGTAACCCCTCCAAGGAACAGCAATAAATTACATAATATTAAAATAGTAATATAAAAATTGAATAATAAATTATAAAAATAAAACAACCCAATCCTATTTCATCCTATTTTGGTAGGATCGCAAATGAAATTCGAATTAAGAAATACGATTTAAAAGATAAGGAATAAACCATGGATAAATCCAAGCGACTTTTTCTTAAATCCAAGCGATCTTTTCGTAGGCGTTTGCCCCCAATTGGATCGGGGGATCGAATTGATTATAGAAACATGAGTTTAATTAGTCGATTTATTAGTGAACAAGGAAAAATATTATCTAGACGAGTGAATAGATTGACTTTGAAACAACAACGATTAATTACTATTGCTATAAAGCAAGCTCGTATTTTATCTTTGTTACCCTTTCTTAATAACGAGAAACAATTTGAGAGAACTGAATCGACTCCTAGAACCACGGGTCCTCGAATTAGAAATAAATAGATAGGCTATTCCTCAATTGCAATTGAATCAAAATTTCAATATGAACCCCAACTCAGATTTATATTTTGTTCGAAAAATTGGAGAACCCCGATTGGATTGTCACATCATAAGAAAAAATTGCTTCTTTTTTTAATGTGTTGATTCATTTTTACTTTATTTCTCTTATTTATATTAATTTCTACTCTACCTTCCCGGAGCTCATTCTCCGGGGCCCCACTTAAATCATTACGGTGGATTCCTTCTAATCTTCTTATTTAAGGATCTGATTGGAAATCATGTAAAGACAATTTGTATTTGATATGGCTATTTGTGCAAGTATTTTACGATTAAGAAGCAACTGTCTCTTATACAGATCATGTATGGATCTGCTATAACTATAGGATACCCCAATCTCACGAATTGCTGCATTTATCCGAGTAATCCACAAACGACGGAAATTTCTCTTTTGCCTGCCCCTATCCCGATGAGCAGAACTCAAGGCTCTCATTTTCTGTTGAATAGTATTTCGAGTAAGTCGTGAATGAGTCCCTCGAAAGGTTGATGCAAATAAACGAATTTTTATTCTACGTCTCCGAGCTATATACCCTCGTCTAATTCTGGTCATTGAATCAAATTAAACTTTGATGAATAACTAATTGATTTATTTTCTTTCAGTTATTCTTTTTCCCTTTCCTGGTCTATTAATAACAAAACGGATTCTTCCAATGTATAAAAAAAAATTCCAATGGCTTTTGCTACTATGACCTTCCCAACCACCATTTTTCCAGGCATTTAACCTCGAAATAAGAAATTGTATTGATACTAGGTATCAACAAAAAAAATACTAAATTGTAACTCAAGTTGAGTATAGTATAAAGTATCAATAAATAGTAAAGGTAAATGGATAAATAAATAGTGGGTTCCATCGTTTCTATGGCTACTTCTTAAACGGTGAGGTCCTCTCTATACACCGGAGCCCCTTCCACCATTAATCAATGTTATTAGTAACTTGTACAGTTCACATTCTTTGACTCTACCCCCATGAATTGTACAGTAATAAGTCTTTTCACAATGAGATCTACCCATACAGTAACGGTATTTAATTACAAAGGTTGGCTAGGTAGCTGACCCTGTATAGTCCGTTCTTGCAAGAGTAGGAGCCTAATTCTTTTGCTTCTTAAATATGATTTCCCCCGCTTAATGGATAACCATTTGCTACCACTGGGGAATTGCTTTTCATCTCCAATTGAGGTGATTGGATTTGCACCAATAGAAACCATAAATTTGATACGCAATGGAGGTTTTTTTCTATATTGATTGGAATTCTTCTATCCTATCCTATTCATTGGTACTGGTCATTGATACTGGAAAAAATTGTACTTTATTTTGTTCCGGCTCATGATCTGAACGGGTCGCACATACACCCGAGTACATGTTCCTCGACGCTGAGGACATCCCCGAAGAGCGGGGGATTTTGTTACATTTTTTATTGGCTGTCTTGTGTTTCTAATAAGTTGTTTAATAGTTGGCATACTTAATGGTATAGAAAATGGGCTGGTTTAGATCAATCCTAACCAGATGATTATGAATTCTTTCTATTTTCTTTTTTTTTTACTTTACGCAGATAAAATATTCAATTTAGATTCATCCAAATTATGGTTCGAAATGGATGGAATCGCAGATTTACGTGAAATCCCCGGCATTTTCGATCGCTACCAGATCAACAATTCCATGAGCTTGGGCTTCTGTTGCTGACATAAAAACGTCCCTTTCCATGTCTTCGGATACAACCCATAAGGGGTTACCCGTTCTTTGTACATAAACCCTTGTGAGGGTTTCGCGTAGTTTCAAAAGTTCTTCCGCTTCTAGGACAAATTCTCCTGTTTGTGCCTCATAAAAAGAACTCGCAGGTTGATGGATCATTACCCTGATGATATAACATAATGAATGTTTCCGCGATCTCGTACGATTGATTGGACTAGGCAAAAAGATTAAAGAATAACAAGAAAAAATAAGTATATATATATAATTGAACAACCGTACAGGCATTTTTTGTGCATTGCATACGGCTCCACAATGGACTTTTTACGTTCGTTGAGCAAAAAACGAAATAGGATCCATCAGACCCAAATCGTTAAGTGATCCATTTACCACCCTTCTTTTCGTGGGAGTTCAAAAATACTATGATGGTTCCGTTGCTTTCTATATTTATGATTTATCTCATATGTGATTCAGCAATCCCAAAGTTTCTTTTTGATCCGATCAACTAAAAATCGGAAAAGTAAAAAAAAAAATGATCTTGTTTTTTTTCATTTGAGTATTCTTTCATATTTCATAACATAAATATTGGAAAGAGGCTTCTGGCGTGAAAAATAAAAGTTTGTGACGCTGAAATGAAGCCCGGATAGATAAGATCAAATCATAAATACCCTTTGTCTCATATTACTCGCCCGATATATAATCCCATGTTCTGAAAAAACAATAATGGTTTGTTCATATCGAACTCGAAGTGCCATGCTATTATTACTTAAATATTATCTTACAAATTCTTATTTATATTAAAATATTAAATATGGCGAAGGCATAGTTTTCTTTTTTCTTTCAAACAAAAAACTCATTGGCGCCAAGCGTGAGGGAATGCTATACGTTTCGTAATTTCTCCTCCGACCAGGATGAAAGATCCCATTGAAGCGGCTAATCCCATGCATATTGTATGCACATCTGGTGGCACAAATTGCATAGTATCATAAATTGCGACTCCGGGTATTACCCACCCGCCGGGGGAGTTTATAAACAAATAAAGATCTCTGGTCTCATCCTCTATACTGAGATATACCATCAGGCCAATAAGTTGGTTTGAGATCTCGCTATCAACTTCTTGACCTAAAAAAAGTAATCTTTCTCGATGAAGTCGGTTGATTAGGACAAAATTTTATCCCTTAGGAACCGTACACGCGCCTTTGGATGCATACGGTTCAAAAAAAAAAAGAATCAATGTATTGTATTGATTCTACCCTCCTTTACTTTTTTTATAGTAGGACTTTTCTACCTCCTAATGAAGGGGCTTTTTCTTCGATTTTTTTTTTAAGAAAGATTTTTTTTGCTCGAATCTCTGTAAAAAATAAAAGAATCCACTAAACTTATCGAATTAACCTCTCATTGATGTATTGTTTCATCGAAATCGAATCCAAATTACGATGTAATTTTCTTGTTCCTGAATGGGCCTCCTCAATTATTTTAGGTTTATGTTCTACTCCGGGTAAATATCTGCCCGATTTCAATTTGCACATATAGGACAAATGCTCCCAATACCACTTTTACTTTTTTCAATTCATTTCGTACCTTTCTTACAACAAATACGCGATGTAGTCATAATATTATTTCATTGATTGGCAGTTTGAGATCGCCCATATGCTATCAAGTAATCACTTATGATACAAGTGGTAATCATACATATATTACCAATTGGGTATTTTCTGAACGGAGCCTGGATACTTCATTTTATTGGATTGGTCCAACCAAGCCAACCATAAATTTTGATAATTGATAATATTAATATTGATTTCGACCCCCTCAAAAATGGATCTAATTGCATTTCACGCTCCAAATTATTGATGGTTCAAACAATCTTTTTTGGGCGAAACAGAGGGTATCTCGATCGGGGGAGAGAACGGGGAAATCCCATATGACCCAATATGTCTGACAAGTCGCACTATACGTCAACCCAAATTGCATCTTCCTCTCCAGGACTCCGAAAAGGTACTTTTGGAACACCAATAGGCATCAACTGAAAGAAAGGGGGTTAAGTACTATATTTTACTTTGATGTGGAAACGTAATATTTTTATCCCTGGATATTACCAAATAGTAAGACGAAATTAATAAGGGAAAATTATTACAAATGGGTCGGGCTCTTCGAATGATGAACAAGTATCTACGCATTCGCTCATAGAAAATGGGACCAATCCCCCATTGCGTATTGGTACTTATCGGGTATAGAATAGATCTGCTTATCTTTGTTCCTATGAACAGAATTGTTCCATTATTCCCAACGAAAGAAATGGAATTCAATATTCAATAATATGAACCCTTGTTCCAAAATAATCCACTGAAAGGGAGAGGTCCATAGCATAGTCTTTTCCAATGCGATAAAGTTACATAGTGTCTATTTTTCTTTGATAAAGGGGTATTTCCATGGGTTTGCCTTGGTATCGTGTTCATACCGTCGTATTGAATGATCCCGGTCGGTTGATTTCTGTACATATAATGCATACAGCTCTCGTTGCTGGTTGGGCCGGTTCAATGGCTCTATACGAATTAGCCGTTTTTGATCCCTCTGACCCCGTTCTTGATCCAATGTGGAGACAGGGTATGTTCGTTATACCCTTCATGACTCGTTTAGGAATAACCAATTCGTGGGGCGGCTGGAGTATCACAGGAGGGACTATAACGAATCCGGGTATTTGGAGTTACGAGGGTGTGGCTGGGGCACATATTGTGTTTTCTGGTTTGTGCTTCTTGGCGGCTATCTGGCATTGGGTATATTGGGATCTAGAAATATTCTGTGATGAACGTACAGGAAAACCTTCTTTGGATTTGCCCAAGATTTTTGGAATTCATTTATTTCTTTCAGGATTAGCTTGCTTTGGGTTTGGTGCATTTCATGTAACAGGCTTGTATGGTCCTGGAATATGGGTATCTGATCCTTATGGACTAACCGGAAAAGTCCAATCTGTAAATCCTGCGTGGGGGGTAGAGGGTTTTGATCCTTTTGTTCCGGGAGGAATAGCCTCTCATCATATTGCAGCAGGTACATTGGGCATATTAGCGGGCCTATTCCATCTTAGTGTCCGCCCCCCCCAACGCCTATACAAAGGATTACGTATGGGTAATATTGAAACTGTCCTTTCCAGTAGTATCGCTGCTGTCTTTTTTGCAGCTTTTGTTGTTGCTGGAACGATGTGGTATGGCTCCGCAACTACCCCAATCGAATTATTTGGTCCCACTCGTTATCAATGGGATCAAGGATACTTCCAGCAAGAAATATATCGAAGGGTTGGTGCCGGACTAGATGAAAATCAGAGTTTATCAGAAGCTTGGTCTAAAATTCCAGAAAAATTAGCTTTTTATGATTACATTGGCAATAATCCAGCAAAAGGAGGTTTATTTAGAGCGGGCTCGATGGACAATGGGGATGGAATAGCGGTTGGATGGTTAGGACATCCTATCTTTAGAGATAAAGAAGGGCGTGAGCTTTTTGTACGCCGTATGCCTACTTTTTTTGAAACATTTCCAGTAGTTTTGGTAGACGGAGACGGAATTGTAAGAGCCGATGTTCCTTTTAGAAGGGCGGAATCTAAGTATAGTGTCGAACAAGTAGGAGTAACTGTTGAGTTCTATGGCGGCGAACTCGATGGAGTCAGTTATAGTGATCCTGCTACTGTGAAAAAATATGCTAGACGTGCTCAATTGGGTGAAATTTTTGAATTAGATCGTGCTACTTTGAAATCGGATGGTGTTTTTCGTAGCAGCCCAAGGGGTTGGTTCACTTTTGGACATGCTTCGTTTGCTTTGCTCTTCTTTTTCGGACACATTTGGCATGGTGCTAGAACCTTGTTCAGAGATGTTTTTGCTGGTATTGACCCAGATTTGGATGCTCAAGTGGAATTTGGAGCATTCCAAAAACTTGGAGATCCAACTACAAGGAGACAAGTCGTCTGATACAATACTGCTCTTGTATCTTTTGCCTCTATTATATTTTTATTATTTTACTTTGACATAGAGTACCAGAGAAATGTTGATTTGAATCACCGCCCTTTCTTTGACTTTTGACTCTTGTCCTTTCTTAATCTGGGAGATGATCCCAAATGAACAGGTGTGGAAGCTATAATTGTAAACCACGATCAATTTATGGAAGCATTGGTTTATACATTCCTCTTAGTCTCGACTCTAGGAATAATTTTTTTCGCTATATTTTTTCGAGAGCCGCCTAAGGTTCCGACTAAAAAGGCGAAATGATTTTTCATTATCTTACATTATCTTTATCTAAATGGAAGTAAAGTAATGAGCCTCCCAATATGGGAGGCTCATTACTTTACTTCCATTTAGTCCCCGTGTTCCTCGAATGGATCTCGTAGTTGTTGAGAGGGTTGCCCAAAAGCGGTATATAAGGCGTACCCGGTAAAACTTACAAGTAAACCAGATATAAAGATGGCAACTAAGGTTGCTGTTTCCATTATTATCAAATTTCAAAACTATAACGGATCTATGATAAGATCCTTTATTTACAACGGAATAGTATACAAAGTCAACCGATCTCAACCAATGCAATAGGATTTATGGCTACACAAACCGTTGAGGATAGTTCTAGATCTGGTCCAAGACGAACTAATGCAGGGAGTTTATTGAAACCATTGAATTCAGAATACGGGAAAGTGGCTCCTGGGTGGGGAACTACCCCTTTGATGGGGGTCGCAATGGCTCTATTTGCGGTATTCCTATCTATTATTTTGGAGATTTATAATTCTTCCGTTTTACTAGATGGAATTTCAATGAATTAGGTCCATAAAAATCATGAAGTTCTGGCTTTTCAATCCAAAATGAATTACTTAGGACTCTCATTTCTAGTCTATTCTGGCAGTTCGACCGTGAAATTCTTTTGTTTCTGTATTTCCGGAATATGAGTGTGTGACTTGTTATAATTGATCCTATTGATAGTACAGAGAATGGGTCTGTCATCTTGAGAGAGATGAGTTCTGCTTCGTCGGATATTCATTTTTTTATCTGGAGCACGGAATATATGGAATAGATCGAGAAATATTTGAACTATGATTCATACCTACTATT